AACAGGCATTTTGTTCTTGGAGATAATTGCATTTTGGTTGCGTTTTTGATATAAGGAAAAAGAAAGTTAAGTAAGGTAAACAAAAAATCCTTCTTTTTCTTTGAATCCACCCAACCAAAAATTCTCCAATTCTCAAAGGAGAATAGAAGAAACCGTACTTTCATACAATATCTTAATAGAATTCTATGTAATGATCAATAAATTAAGTTGAATTCTGTATCTATATGTATCAAAATCCCAGTCCCGATCTATTCTATTATTCTATAGATATAGAAGATATAGAAGATCTATATTCTATTCTATAGATCTAGAATATATCTAGATATTTATTTTGGCTGGAGTTGACAAACAACCAACAACAATATTATTGTTTTTTAGTGTCGATTAGACATCAAAATGGGGCGTGGCCAAGTGGTAAGGCAGCGGGTTTTGGTCTCGCTATTCGGAGGTTCGAATCCTTCCGTCCCAGTGCGGATCCATTTTTTATACTCCATTATTCTCATATAAACCATATCATAATATAAAAAAGAAGTGGAGGGGTGGATAAGAGTTAATCTATATTGATTATTAATTTAAATATCTGTGTCTGTTCGAATTTCATTAACAAATGATCAATTTCCATATTCTATAGATCTATAGAATGGTATTTCTAAAATATCTATAACAAGTAGTGACAACCGTTTAGTTTATCTGATAGATACAAGAAACTTTACTTTTTTTTTCATTTTGATTTTCGTAATCTGATTAAAAGAATCAAAATTCAAATCTTAACTTACATTATTTTTTATATATCTCATGAAAAAAATGGATTTCTTTCTTTTTCTTCTTTTCTTTGATCTATTTCAAATTTTTATTTGAAATTAGTGATGAGTCAATTCAAAAAGAAAGACTGATCTTTCTAGGAAGATCAAAGGCGATGCTTAAGGTGATGCTTATTGTCTGATTTTCTTCAAATCCAATCAAATTAAATAATCATGTTTAATTAAAATAGTTAATTTCATTTAGAAAGATTTGATTTTTTTAATATTTATTAATATTTAAATAGAATATATAATAAAAAATATTTTTAATGATTCCTTGTACGTGGAATCTTTAAAAAAGTAGGAAATCATTTAATTAATCCTATTAAGGCACTTGAAGATGCAGATTCAAAAACTTATTCGTTTTATAGTTTCTAAAATAGAAACTATATATATTATTTCTATATTTACATATATCTAGATATATCTAGATATAGATATATCTATATGTAAATCTTATAGTATTTACATATAGATATAGATTTCTTTTTTCTTTCTATTATCTATATATTCTATTAGTCTATATAGTATGTTAAATATGGTCAAAATGTTGTCTTGCTAAGATTTTTTCATAAAAATCTTGTTTCATCTATCATATATAGAAGAAAAGTGTAGATTGCGACGTCTATGGGCAGCTGAACCGATGACTATTCATGATTCCATAATTGAATCAATTCCATACCGGTTCCAAATTAGAGGAATGTTATGGTAAAACTTCGTTTGAAACGATGTGGTAGAAAGCAACGTGCGACTTGAAAGACACGACCCATTGTGGATTTTTACATCCACCATTTTCGATTTATCTAGGAATGAGGTGCTCTTGATTCGACATTGTTTGTTCTGTTACACTTGAACCCTTCGTTTTTTGTCGGGTTGTAAATAGTCCATGATGGAGCTCGAATAGAAAGGATTAATTCATTTCTCAGGGGCAAGGATCTAGGGTTAATGCCAATCAACTGGAACAACTTCGTAAATATATGGAAAATCAAAAGGATCCAATTCGAGCAAGTTTCCAATTCAAAAGCAAAACTTGTTGAAATTGATCAAAATTTTTTGATTCGACGTGTATCATGCTAGAATCAACCATCCATAGGATTCTTTGATAGAAAGAAATCAAAAAGGGTATGTTGCTACCACTTTGAAAGGATTAAGAAGCACCGAAGTAATGTCTAAACCCAATGATTAAAAATAGGAATAAAGGGTTTAAAAACAAGGAAATACCCTTTTAATTGTTAATTTTCTCGATAGTCTCAATAACTGAATCCGATTAAAGAATCCAAACAGAATTTGAAATAGTTTAACCGGGATAAACGAAAGGGAATAAAGACTACTCAATAAATGAAATTGATTAAAGATTTTCCTTTGAGCTATTTGAGAGTTATCCGACTTGAGTTATGAGTACGAGCGTTTTCTTTTTTTTTTTTTTGATCCTTCAGGAAGAAAAAAGACTGGAATCGTAGTCTAATTTATTTTATAGGCCTATTCGTCATTTAATTTAGTAGAATTAGATACATAGACAAAACTTCGACTTAAATCTTTTTTTCTAGAGCCGTACGAGGAGAAAACTTCCTATACGGTTCCAGGGGGGGTATTGTTCATCTATATCTATCCCAATGAGCCGTCTATCGAATCGTTGCAATTGATGTTCGATCCCGAAGAGAAGGAAAAGATCTTAGAAAGGTGGGCTTTTATGATCCAATGAAGAATCAAACTTATTTAAATGTTCCTGTTATTCTATATTTCCTTGAAAAAGGGGCTCAACCCACAGGAACTGTTCAGAATCTTTTAAAGAAGGCAGAAGTTTTTAAGGAATTTTCGTCTAATCAAATGAAATTCAATTAAAGAAATACCAAGGGGGGGGTAGCGGCTTGTATATAACTTTGTCTAATTTTTCTTTAACTTGTTTTTTTGATCTCTCCCCCCCCCCCTTTATTTTTCTACTGGATTTTTTCTCAACATTTATATTGACAAGAGTGTATTGAACAAATATAATTCATTGTGATAAGTGAAGGGGGTCTATTTATTTATTTATGTCCCGTAGTTTTTTACTTTATCTTATGATCTTATGCAAATGGTGCTTTTTTTGATACAAGAAGGTGTTTTTTGATTGAAAAAGGCTAGGATATACTTTATCTATTTTGACAGTTCTGTCTATTTTTTTCTTTTATCTGATAATTTCTTGTATTTTCATCTAATCAATTCATTTTTATGTTTCGAATCCATTAGAAAATCTTTTTTTTTTTTAGATTTGTTAGTTCAACGGTTTGATTAGCTCGTAAAATAGCTTTTCTCTTTGTTTAAATTCAATTAAATTGATTTTGGTTCTGATTGTATCCATGTCCTTGTTGAGTTGAAGTTTTGTTTAATTGATATTTTCTCGGGGTTGCTAACTCAATGGTAGAGTACTCGGCTTTTAAGTGCGGCTAGAATCTTTTACATATTTGGATGAAGTGACGAATTCGTCCATACCATTGGTAAACTTTGGAAGACCACGACTGATCCTGAAAGGGAATAAATGGAAAAAATAGCATGTCGTATCAATGGAAAGTTCTGAGGATATTTCATTCTTATCGGATTGGTACAAAACCTTTTTCGAATTCTTGGAACGGAACAAAAGAAAGTTGGGTCGAATGAATAAATGGATAGGGGCCCTGCGGCTTCAATTCATTTTTAAAAAGAAAAAGCAACCGGCTTCTGTTCTTAATTTGAACAATTTCCCGATCTAATTAGACGTTAAAAAAAATTAGTACCCGATGCGGGATTGAATAGATTCTATTTTTTTAATGAATCCTAACTATTGACATTCTCTATTATGGAATGAAGATGTGTATGTAAAAGAAGCAGTATATTGATAAAGAAAGTTTTTTCCGAAATCAAAAGAGCGATTGGGTCTAAAAAATAAAAGATTTCTAACTATCTTGTTATCCTATAACATTAAGACGGACAAATTAAATGAAATAAATGGAAAAAGAGAGGGTAGAGAATCTGTTGATAAGTTTACTTGTCTCCGAGGTATCTATTTTTACTAGAATACCTTGTTTTGACTGTATCGCACTATGTATCATTTGATAACCCCCGAATCTTCTACCTTTAATTCAAATCGAAATTCAAATGGAGAAAATCCAAAGATATTTACAGCTAAAGAGATCTCAACAACACGACTTTCTATATCCACTTATCTTCCAGGAGTATATTTATGTGTTTGCTCATAATCGTGCTTTGAATAGATCAATTTTGTCGGAAAATCCGGGTTATGACAATAAATCCAGTTTACGGATTGTGAAACGGTTAATTACTCGAATGTATCAACAGAATCATTTTTTTATTTCTTTGAATGATTCTAACCAAAATCCATTTTGGGCGCGCAACAAGAATTTGTATTCTCAAATTAGATCAGAGGGGTTTGCTTTTATTGTCGAAATTCCATTTTCTCTACAATTAATATCTTGTTTAGAAGGGAAAAAGGGCAAGATAGTAAAATCTCAGAATTTACGATCAATTCATTCAATATTTCCCTTTTTAGAGGACAATTTTTCACATTTAAATTTTGTGTTAGATATACTAATACCTCACTCTGTCCATGCGGAAATCTTGATTCAAACTATTCGCTGTTGGGTAAAAGATGTTTCTTCTTTGCATTTATTACGAGTCTTTCTCAATGAATATTGTAATTGGAATAGTCTTATTACTCCAAAGAAAGTAAGCTCCTCTTTGTCAAAAAGAAATCAAAGACTCTTTTTTTTCTTATATAATTCTTACGTATGTGAATACGAATCTGTTTTCGTCTTTCTACGTAACCAATCTTTTCATTTACGATCAACATCTTCTGGAGTTCTTCTTGAACGAATCTATTTTTATATAAAAATAAAAACAGAACGTCTTGTGAACGTCTTTGTTTTTGTTAAGGATTTGCGGGCGAACCTAGGGTTGCTCGAGGAACCCTGTATGCATTATATTAGGTATCAAAGAAAATCCATTCTGGCTTCAAAAAGGACATCTCTTTTCATGAATAAATGGAAATTTTACCTTGTCACTTTTTGGCAATGGCATTTTTCGGTGTGGTTTCATCCAAGAAGGATTTGGATAAATCAATTTTCCAAGCATTCCCTTGAAATTTTGGGCTATCTTTCAAACGTGCAAACGAACCCTTCCGTCGTGGTACGGAGTCAAATTCTAGAAAATTCATTTCTAATCAATAAT